ATCGGGAGGGGCTAATTCGAATCCCTCAGGTAAAATAAGAACAGCCCCTACATTCAAAGATCCCCTTTTACCATTAGAAAGAACTTGTTTCAGTTGGATGTCATAAGGAATTTTAACAACTGCTTCAAATACAGTATCGGGAAGTACCGCTTGTGGAACCTCAATATCCACGGGCTTATTAGCTAAATGACAATTGGCGCATACAATACGACCAGTTGCTTCTCGTGGATTTTCATAACTCTGTTGTGCAAAAATGGGATATGCGTGTGAAATAGATGGCCGAGTTATTACATATATAAATATAATGATCGCTACGGAAATGGATCGAGTCATCTGTTCCTTTATCCAAGAAAAGATATTTCTATTTTGCATGGTCCAATCATTGATCCCGAAAATTTCTACAATAAATTGGGTAGGTTGCTAGTAGAGTTTCCTATCCACGATTCTGCTATTTTACTGGAATCCAGGAGGAATTCCTGGATTGGTATAAATATAAAAAATGGGTAAGATTTTAAATGGTTTGTTTATGTACGAAGTAAAAAACATTATGATTAGATTCATATCAGTGGATCATTCTTTAGTCATTCATTGAATGATAAATCACTACAAGTGACGGAGATACACGATTTAAATAACGGAAGATCCAATATTTTAAAATTGTATCTAGAATGACTGGAAAGGTGGAAACAAGGCCAGATATAATTTGACTATTATGAGAAAATCCAAAATCCTTGTAGACAGAGCCGATCATTAGTTCCCAACCGTGAGGCGAGTGGAATCCAATACATAAATCAGTTAATAAAAGAATAGAAAAAGCTTTTATTGTGTCGCTTAAGTTATAGATAAATTCCCGAACCCAAGAATTAATAATAACAAGTTCTTTATTACCCAGAATAGAATAACCACTTAGAATAGCGAAACTTATTATATTTGTCGAAAAGTGTAAAATGGTATGGATATGACCTTCATTGTACATCTTGACCAATTGTATCGTTTCTTTGTGTATTCCTATACCAAGCTTTTTTATATGTGTATCCGGGTAATCCTTTATAATTTCGTCCAAAATGAAGACTTCTTCTAATTCTATGAATTTCTCTAGAACATTCTTTTCTTGAATATCATTCAAAAAAACTTCAGATTGCCCGGCATTCCACCAATTAGTAACCAAAGATTCCAAACTTTTATTAAGTGAGATAGAAATCCACCAGGGCAAAAAGATTATAGATGTAAGATATAGGAGGGGTTTTAACGCTTTCTTTTTTAGCATTTAAAATCTGTGAATTGTTAATGAAACCAGCAGATTACTCGACTCTATCCAATCTGATATTTCCACGAAACGTGAGTTCTATAACAAGGTATTGAATCCATAGACCTATTCCCCTTTTCAAATTAATTGGTTAGTCCTTGGATCTGGAAACAATATTTTTTTTTATTATTTCTTCAGATAAATTCTATACGCATCTGCTTTTCCTCGAATGAGCACTCTGAAAAAACTAAGTTAAATTGTTATATAACAACAAATATAATTAACGAGGTATTTACTCAATGCTGCGAAAGCATGCATTCTTCAATAAATTTCAAAATACTTCAATTGGTACGCGCAAAAAGTAGGCCAATTCCGAAGCCTTTTGTTCAATTTCTCGTGGAGTCAAATTCTCATCAGTACGAGTCAAAGGAACGGCACCCTGGCCCCTGATTTCCATATAAAGTACACGCCGAGGAGAAATACCTTCTTTAACCTCTATTCTAATGGACTGAATATCTTTCATAAGGAATCGAAGGAAGATGCGACGATTTCTTCCAGGGAATCCCCAACGAAAAATACACACTATTCCTTTTTTTCTATCGAATCTATCATAACCACTACCTACATTCCACGAAATTGTGCACCACAAATAGGAGCTAATGAACAGACCTGCGATCCCATAGAAAGACATCACGATCCCTTGTGGAAAAAAAAGGATTTGCTGAGAAGGAAATAAGGATATCAGATTCCTACCAAGGTAACTAGAAGTTCCAACCAATAAGAATCCTAGTGAACCTAAAAAAAGGATACAGGCCCAACAGAAATTACTTGTTTTTCGAGAACCGGGTATAAGTTCTACCCATATACGTTCTGATCGCCAGTTCATACTAGATCCAGTTGTTTTAGTTTATTGGAATTGAGAGAATAACCCAAATGAATTTGACTTTATTTTTTTTGTTCCCGAAGTAACTCTCATCAACTAGCACTATTATTATGATTATTATGATGTGAACCCTTAGGAGTAATTCATCAAATCAGTTAGATATAAAAAAAATATCCCCTTCATGTGATCCTACTATGGATATCCATATAGATGATACTTTTACTTTCCATTTCATACATCTGTTGACCCATTTTCAAATAGATATAATGCATTTATCCATATATCATGTTTACACGTGCATAACAGCTCTTTCATTTGTGTTCGGAAGAAGACACATGTTGTACCATATTCCACTAAACAAATAGATAATTGGTATTAGGATCCAAGTTCGAGTCTTAAAATAAAAAAACGAGATTAGATCCTAGCGAATCTAGACAATCTTGTTTTTTTGAACATGAAGAGATAGAGAAGCCATTGCAATTGCCGGAAATACTAGACCCACTAAAGGCACAAAAAAAGAGGGTAAGTTGAAAGTTGTCATAGAATGGATACCTCGATTTAATATTTGTACCTGTTATAAAGATATCTTATGATAAGTATATGTATTATCAGTATATAATAATAGGTATAGGTACAAGAAATGTAGAACTAAATAAGTGTACCTATTCACCTTTATATATTTATTATATATTTATATTTATTATTATTGTTCTCTTATACTATACTTATCTTCTAATAAAGACAAAAAAAGTTTCTTACTAATTATCAAGTCTAACAAACTAATTATCAAGTCTAACAAACTAATTATCAAGTCTAACAAATCCGATCCAACAGGGATTCCTAGCAAAAAATGAAAATTATCAGGGAATGAATATAGAAAAATAAATGCAAGATTACTATATGTCTATTTATTTTCTAAATTGTAATTGAATTATTCAATATATATTATATATTTTATAATATTAATATTTATAATATGTAACGTAATAAGGGAACGTTCATTTTTTTTTTTATTTTTATAGAGGTGATAATTAACTCCTTTATCCTGTTTGTTGGTAGAGTCTTCCTGATTACTAATCAGGAATATAGGTAGAAATAAAATAGATCTGGAGGAAATAAGAAAAAGCGATTATCAACAACTTTTTCCTTTATTAGATCTTATGACCTCGAGTAAAACTCCATGCTTATTATTTTTTAATTTAATTACTATAAACTAAATACTTGTGCACCTCAAAAAAATCTAAATAACTGAATTAAATGATCTACTTGATTGGATTTTGATTCAAGAGAAAGAAACCGTGAAGCTGAAATAACTCACTGAGAACACCTTTTAAAGGATTACGTGGTACGATTGGGTCGAATAAGCCCTTGTGGAATAAATACTCAGCTTCTTGTGAACCATCAGGTACTGTCTTATTCAATGTTTGTTCAATTACTCTTTTACCCGCAAATGCAATGTAGGCATTAGGTTCGGCAATAATGATATCTCCTAACATACCAAAACTGGCGGTCACTCCACCGGTTGTAGGAGATGTAAGGATTGATACGTAGAATAACTTTTTGTTTGATTGATAATCATATAAAGCTGAAGATATTTTAGCCATTTGCATCAAGCTCAAACTTCCTTCTTGCATGCGCGCTCCTCCGGAAGCACACACTATAATAAGAGGTAGAGATCCATTAGTAGCATATTCGATCAAACGGGTGATTTTCTCGCCTACTACGGATCCCATACTGCCCCCCATAAACTGAAAATCCATAATCCCAATTGCTATGGAAATACCGTTTAGTTGACCTATGCCTGTTTGAACAGCCTCGGTTAACCCTGTCTTTTTTTGATAAGAATCAATACGATCTTTATAAGGTTCCTCCTCCGAATGAAATTCAATGGGGTCCACGGAAACCATGTCCTCATCCATAGCACCCCAAGTTCCTGGATCAATCAAAAGTTCGATTCTTTCTGAACTACTCATTTTCAAATGATATCCACATTGTTCACAAATATTCAGTTTTAACCTAAAAAATTTCTTATAATTTAATCCATAACAATTTTCGCATTGAACCCACAAATGGCTGTATTTTTGACTTATATCGGGATCATTATATTTTCCTATCATATCGAAATCACTTGCATTTTCGCTAGTTTGTATAGTGAGACTCTCACTGTCAATACTATTTATGCTTTCACTACAAATGGAACGATAAATGTAACTCTTACTGTAATTGTCCCTACTGCTTGAAATGTGACTATCAATATTGATTTCAGAACGAAGATAATTCTCAATGCAACTAGTAATGTGATTATTCCAGTTATATTGAATATCATACATGGAATGATCATAGTAGTAATTGTCACTCTTAGACCCATAATTCGGATAGCTGGAATTTAGATAACTAGAAAAAAAACTTTCCAGTTCACTCAGAAAAGAATGATCGTCTTCAATCTCAAAAATAAGATTTTCAATATCAAAATATATGGAAAAATTTTTACCATTACTATCCCTAACTAAAAAAGTGTCATCAGAGATCAAACTCCGAATGTCGCTGACACCGAATAAATGATCAACATTATTAGAAGAACTGTTACTATCAACCCAATCATCAATCATATTATTTATAACAGGGTCTTCACCCCCATGGGTATTTCCAAGGGGACCAATACCTTTTAGTGATTTACTTAGCCCACACCTGTGCTCTAACTCCTCCTTAGACAACATCGAATTGAACCACCATTTTTCCATAGAGCCTTCCTGCCCCCTATTTGAATGAAAATACAATAGATGAATAATCATTCGATGAATAATCATTTGAATATTTCCTCTCGGAATAAACATATAGATCCAACCACTAGGTTTATTAACCAATAACGAG